CTTAAATGCTTTAAGACTTATTGTGCCGCTTGTTACGGCGTCTTCCGATCTTTACTTCTGGCTTCTCACGGCAGTGTCGTCTGACCAAGTAAAATGGGTTTGTACCAGGAGGGGGCAATCTCGACCTCCATGGACCTGATCTGGCATCTAGCTATGTGCAGCAACCGATCGAAATCCTTATTCTAAGAACCGGATTGCATTCTATGTATCCGGGCCGGCATCGCAGTCGTACTTCCGCTTTCTCATGAGTCCTTGTACTGTAGCTTGACTTAAGCAAGCTATTTACTTAAAAAAAAACCGTCTTGATCTACGGCCATAACATCTAAAATCTTTTGTAATCGAGACCGATACCGATACGCGCGAACTGGTTCTCGCCGTTCGGAAGGCATCGGTGGAGTCTATTCATTTACTTGTTTAAGCACCTCAATAACGACTAGGGCATGGACAAACACGATTTTATATGATTTTATCTTACTTTTTTTAGGGGAATCTGCAGCACCGCTGTCTTTCCTATTTGATATTTGTCCAATTTCCTATGAGTCCTTGATGCGTAGCGTGACTCTCGCAATCTGAAAACTAACGAAGTCTTTCTGGAATTAGGCTTTAATGGACCCATCAATCCCGAGCAGAGAATCTCAAATGATATGGGGAACCGTTCCTCTCTCGGAGTTCGCGTTACTCCGTTCCTATTTCACCTGACCTTTGGTGATCGTTAAGCTCAAGTAGAACTGCACTGCCGTAGATCCAACCTAGCATAAAAAAAAATGAGTTAAAAGGAATTATATTCGTGGCAAACAAGCGAGCTGGACCTCTCCCAGTAGTATCCGGTAGAAAGACTTGTCGAAGCTGCGTGTCTCGATCCATACATCCTCCACAGGAACTAAAAACCCGAGATGGCTCCCTTAGCATCTTGTTTTGCTCTGTATGATTTTAAGCAATAAGGGATTGTTAAGCTCACATTGAGCCATAATGCACCGGAACCAGTAGATTCTAGCCTAACAACAACAACAACTTCGGTACCTCTGGATCTTCACGTTTGATCTTTCATAGGCAAATGGGTCTGGATTAGGCATCCTAATTTTCCTTTTTTTGGATTGATCGTAACGGCTATTGGAAGCCATTCTTCTTCCTCTATGGGTTTTGTTGTTAAGTTGACCCATGTAATCGTAAACTAGCGTGAGGAATTTAGGGACAGATCCTATCCGGTCAATCACGAGCAGCGAACTCCCTAAACCGCAGAATCTCATGAATGTAGCGGAACGAGGTCGGCCTTATCCCCACACTTTCTCTAATGCTTGGACTGGGAAGATATCGGCTCAAGGCAGCAACCGCCAGGCTTGCCGAAGGGTCCCCTTCATCAACGGCCGAGAAGGAAACATTAACTTACGACTCCGAAATCGATCTACGAGGCGGACTGCCCTTCTTACTTGGTTTGAGTTGTATTATGGCCTATTAACGATACTCAGGCAGAAGGAAAAAGAAAGGGGTTTACAGTCGGAACCACATAAAACAAAGCTTAACCTTAGGGGCCCTATGAAACGTACGGGCGAACCGAAGCTCAAGCCCGCACTACACCAGTCCCATTCAGCTACGCAACAAGCCAAAGCACGCCTAGCGCGCTCTGCAACCTCACACGCAGGACCTCAGAGAAGCGCCACGAGCGGAAGGGGGAGGTTACTAACCAACTGGAGCAACTAGTCTTGTCCGAAAGCCTCAGGCGAAAGGGCAGCTCACTTATAGCTTCAAAGCGGGATTCTCTGGCCTATCTCTTTCCTGCCGTACTTTGCTTGCTTCTTGCTTGTTGGTTAATGCAAACTTGGGATTCTTGCCTATGTATGCTCTTTCCTGCCCACATTGCTTGCCCTACTGTTCTGGTTGAACTACGGCTTTGGCTGAACTACCACCTGACACCAGTATTCTTAGCTTACTGTCTGCTTCCTGCCTGATCGGTGCTGACTGCCTGTTCTTGCTTGTCTTGGGCCTGCACTTCTGGCTTACCGGCTTGCTTGTTTGCCCGACTACCTGACTATCTGACTACTACGACTATTCCGCTTGGCTATCGGACTACTTAACATCGGGATTCTTGTCTGTGCTGCTTACTCCCCTTCTTCTTACCTGAAAACTGGATAGCTCTCTCATTCGGCTTACAGCCTACCACTTGCTGCTCTGATAGCTCGGCCTAAACCTACAGCTTCAATCAAGGTTGCTGAAATAAAGCAAAGAGCTACCTTTGCCATATAATTGACTGCAGAATTAGGGTCTTCCCCTTTCCCTTTGGGAAATACATATGGTGAAGGCCTTAACTAACCTTCATACTCCGAAAACCTTACTTAACTAACCACTTTATCCTCCGTTTATTCATGTCTTTCTCCTTATCCATCTATTTATGCCGGAAGGAGCGCCTTTACTTAAAACCGGAAGGGCGAGCCAGAAAGTAGGTAGAGTATGCCGCTTCGCTTGCCCTTTCTCCTTCCTCTGCAATAGGAAGTGAAAGAACTGCCTGCCATTTCTTAGGTTAGGCTGCTGTGTGATGCTTACTCCATCTCAACGGATAAGCTCAGCTGGCTTACTAATAGAAAGATGAACCCCTTGTGAGGCTATTATAGCACGCCACCCGTGCATTAAGATGATTTCACGTGGCTGCGGCAAGACCATTCCCACCCTTTCTGCTGGAAGAACAGCAGGAAGAAGTGGGCCTCCCCCCTCTCCTATGGTCGAGCAAGTAACCTCCCCCCTCTCCTATGGTCGAGCAAGTAACCTCCCCCCTCTCCTATGGTCGAGCAAGTAACCTCCCCCCTCTCTCGTTCTCCGGGTGGGTGAAATAGACTATATAGGTAGGGGCTTAGCTGCTCCTAGTCAGATAAAAGTTCTATACTGGGCGCAACCCTGAACTACTAAAAACCTGGCCCTTTGATGTGGTTGCCCCGCCGATTAGAATGATGTTTCGGAACCCACCCTGCAATAACGTGAAGTTTTTAATTAATAGTATATAATATATTTCTCCTGAATAGATCCCTTCCCTTTAGATTGAATTCCGTTCCGTCACCATCCATCCTTACAAAAGAAAGAGGAGAAGACCTATTGCTTGATTTAAGCTTAAAAGCTTTCAATGGATGGGAGTATTAAGCTTTTGGATGGAAAAAAGGGCTATTAACAACTGAAATAGCGCTTTAGAAACTTTTTCTTTCAAAATGAAACGTCGATAAAGGTAGTTTACTTGCTTAGTGTGAAACGCTAAGGGCCAATAGCCTTTTTTATACGGAAAGCCCAGCCTTTATTTTAATAAATTTTAATAAGTCCTTTAAATAGTTAATCCGCGCCTTCTATTTAGTTTACTGCCGAAATCAGAATAGGAGGAAATATGAGTCAAACAAAGGTTTAAATGAAAGGATCGAACGGAAAGAAAGGACTGTGGAAAGGGGAACGACATGTGAAAACTTGCTCTAAGGGGAGGCTTCCTATACCCATAAAAGGAGTGGCCAAAGAAGACCTGAATAATCCTGATCTTTGATCAAATTCTCACGTGTTATTACGTTACGTATATAAGCAATAACACCGGGGGAATAATTGAATACTGCTTTTTTTATTGGGGCCAGCTGCGCTTACCTTGCTTAGCCAGTGAAGAATAGACTAGTGTATAAGATAAGGGCTAGTGCTAGAGGCGAGCCTTCTTTTTCATACGGGCGATTCGCTGAGCCTTAACCCGATTGATTGGCCCGGGCTTTCATCACACCCCTGCCCACCAATGGTTCAACCTGTCACCCATATTTGATTCACCCGTAGTACCAATCAATCTCTTTCAACTACGCCGTCCTAGCTCGGGTTACTAGCTCAACATACGCAACGGGGACGAATGCTAGGTTAGAATCCGGTACTAAACTCTTAAAGGAGATCATGGTGGCATACGAATCACCTTATCTTGATACCATTGCAAGTGTAAAGACCAATCCGCATGATAGGTCCATAAACTAGAGACGATTAGATAGCACCATCAGACTTCCTTAGCGAATACTAGCGCCATCCTCAGACACTGAAGTCAGTCGGAGATATAGATTCGATACAAGCCCCATAGGGATCATAATCTGGATATCCTCCGTCCAGCCCCGACCCGGGCCACTCCAATCCCGGGAACCTTACCGGAGCTACTAAAATCTTGGAAATCTACTAGCCTTACTTGTTTCATTGATGGGTCTCCATCCCTCTAGCTTTCCGGTATGGTAAGGACAACCTTGAATCGGAGTTTTCATGCTCATACCAACCAAAATTCACTACGGGTAGGGTGAGAATAAGAAGGGTGGATAACCCCTAAGATAAAGCAGTCAACATTCACCTTCTTCCGAGTGGGATAAAAGAGAAGTTTGCCATCAACCCATTGACAAGATCAAACATCGGATCACTACTCATGAGCGGCGGCCCATCTAGCTAGTTGAGCCTTCCTTGCCCACCTTTTCATTTCTTTATTGGCCCAGCCTTCAACCATTAACCTCTCCTCTGTGCACCCTCTCTGGTGTCGGATGGATCTTTCCTTTCATTGAGTGATCTTCCTTTCCTCTTTAAGAAATGTGCATCATGGGAACAGTCATTGCCCGGGGTGGATGGAAGACTATAATCTAATAAGGTTCCAGGGGCCCACGCGTGTGGGCCTCGGGAGGGATGGGATGCTGAGGCGAGAGGTCTCGGGGGGGGCTATCCAGTAACGGATTCCGGAATGCATCGAGGGGCATTCATGCAACCCTCCTATCCATCTGCCCGTTGGTTAGGTCATTCACTCAAGGGTACCGAGGATGTTGACTCAACGGAATCAGCCTTCGGGTAGAACCGGATAAAGCTTCGAATCCTTGAATAGCCGTCCCTCCACCGAAGCCAAAAGTGGAAAAGAAAAAGAGGGTAAGACCCTGAAGTCGATCCGCGATATAGGAGTACTCCGCCGGGGAGCTGCACCAAGGGAGTGACCGAGCAAGGGCTATGATCAGAGCCAAGCAACCGCGGGACTTGTTGCA